ATGACTACAAGCGAAGGAGATAGACGGTTTAAACAAAAAAAGACCCAAAATTTCAAACACGTGTCTAGAATCACAGGAAAACTACAAACAAAAATAGTGAAAATTAGCTCGTTAGGAGCCCATCCAAGATCGTTGTAGACCCAACGAATTAGTAGTTCCCAACCGCGGGTGGAGTGAAACCCAACAAAAAAATCAGTAACTAAAAGAATAAAAAAAGCTTTTATTGAGTCATTTAAGTTATAGAAGAATTCCTGAACCCAAGAATTCAAAATGACAAGTTCCTCTTTACCCAGAAAAAAAGAACCACTTAGAATAGCCAAACAGATTATATTTGTCGAGAAATGCAAAATGATATGGAGATGATCCTCATTATCTATTTTGGCCAATTGTATTATTTCCTTGTGTATTCCTATAGGAGATTTTTGTACATGTGTCTTCGGTTTCTCTTTTATCATTTCCTCCAAGAGAAAAAGTTCTTCTAATTCTATGAATCCTTCTAGAATCCTTTTCTCTTGAATATAAGTTAAGAGAGTTTCGGATTGTCTAGTATTCCACCAATTCTTAATCCAAAGTTCCAGACATCTGTTAAAAGACAAAGAGACTCCCCAGGGCAAAAGTACGAGAAATACAAGATATAGGAAAGAAGGTAATGCTTTCTTTTTTTTCATTTTTGATCTGTAAATCGAGTTGTTAATGAATCCGCTTCATTCGCAGACTCTATTTCATTCGCTGACTCTATATGATATTCCTTTTCTTTGAAGCCAAAATTCTATAACAAGGTTTGAGACCTTGTATTCGTATCTATTTCTCTTTTTGGATACTAGTGGAATTTCATTGTATTGGGTTCTTTCTTAGATCTAAAAGGAGTGGAATAGAGAAATAGAATAAAAAAAAATTGCAATTGGTACTCAAAATACTTCAATTGGTACGCGCAAGAAATAGGCCAATTCGGCAGCTTTTTGTTCAATTTCTCGTGGAGTAAAAAACTTCTCATCAGTACGAGTCAAGGGAATGACCCCTTGGCCTCGGATTTCCATATAAAGGATACGCCGAGGATAAAGACCCTCTTTAACCTGAATTCGAATTGATTGGATATCCCGCACAAGGAATCGAAGAAAGATGCGACGTTTTATTCCAGGGAATCCCCAACGAAAAATGCACACTATTCCCTCTTTTCTATCGAATCGGTCATAACCGCTGCCCACATTCCACAAAATAGTGCACCACAAATAGGAGCTAATGAATAGGCCCGCGATTCCGTAGAAAGACATCACGACCCCCTGTGGAAAAAAAAGAATTTGTTGAGATGGAAGTACAGATATCATATTTTTACCAAGATAACTGGAAGTCCCAACCGCTAAGAATCCTAATGAACCTAGAAAAAGAATACAGGCCCAGAAAAAATTACCTCTTTTTCGAGAACCTTTTAGAAGTTCTATCCATATGTGTTCTGATCGCCAATTCATATTAGATATACTAAATCCAGCAGCGGTCAATTGAAATTGAGAGAATAAGCTAAATGATTTTGACTTTACTTTTTTTGATTCTGAAATCGCCTTCAGCAGCTAGTACTCCTGTGAAATAATTGGTTAGATACATTGACTTTCTATTCAAAAAAAATTGTGGACCCACTTAAAAAAAAACTCGCTATAACTCGGCTACGCATATGCATGCATTTATGCTCGTAGCCTAGATCTGCATCCATAGATGTTTTTCATTTGTGTGTAGAAAGAGCTACATACCCTATCATATTATATTACTTACATTAAAAATATCTGTATTATGATCCTGGAAACACATTGAGAAAATTTGGCCCCGTCGGTTCTAGACAATCTTATTTTTCTGCAAATAAATAAATAAAGAAGCCATTGCAATTGCCGGAAATACTAAGCCTACTAAAGGTACGAAAATAGAGGGTAAGTTAAAATCTGTCATAGAATGGGTGTCTCAATTCTAATTTACTATTTCTATCTATTCGAAATATATCTTAAGATTCTTATGATATAATTAAGTATATCTATTATAAGGAATATTGACTATTGTATTTTTTAGTTTGCAAAATAAAGATTTAGTATAGAATACTTTAGTATTCTATATTTATAAAAAAATGAATGGAATGGAGAATAAGAAAATTGCAAAAAAGGGCAACTAATTAAAAAGATTTGATTTTTCTTTTCCCATTCTCATGGTCTTTCTATCCTTCTAATCGAACTTGAAATTGGATTCAAAAGAAAGCGATTGTCAAAATAAAAGAAATACCTCTTTCCGAATACCCTTTAATTTAAAAAGTAGAAGTGGAATAGAATAACCCGGTTGAAGGGTAATGATCATACGTCTGTAATGCATTGTATGTCCCAGAATAGGTCCCCTTTTTCTACCCTTTCCAGGTAGTCGATGGCTATTCACAGCTACTACCTTAACACCAAAGAAGAGTTCGACCCAATGCTTTATTTCTGTCTTAGTGAATCCCGATTCGACATTAAAAGTATATTGATTCTTTCCCAATAAACGAAGACTCTTTTCTGTAAATACTGCGTATTTGATTCCATTATCGTATGATAATACTCTATTTTTATTTGTATTTGTTTATTGTATTATACCTTTCCATATTCTAGATATATAGAATAGAAAAATCTCGATTTGTCAAGTCTCATGATCGTATCATGATCTATTTAAATTCGGCTCAATCTTTTTTTTTAGAAAGATTGAGCCGAATTTAATTGCAATCAATTAGAAGAATAAAGAAGAATTACTGCATTTCGTAACTGATTTTTTTTTCTTTCTATTTCGCTTTTTTTATTTAGACCTTCTTTATATCTAGTTTTATCTAGTTAATCGATGGTATCTACCGGCGCGAACTCGAATTTGATCGCCTTCCATATTTCACAAGCTGCGGCTAGTTCAGGACTCCATTTGCAAGCTTGTTGGATAATTTCATTACCTTCACGAGCAAGATCGCGCCCTTCGTTACGAGCTTGTACACAAGCTTCTAAAGCCACCCGATTAGCTACTGCACCAGGTGCATTTCCCCAAGGATGTCCTAAAGTTCCTCCACCAAATTGTAATACGGAATCGTCTCCAAAGATTTCGGTCAGAGCTGGCATATGCCAAACATGAATACCCCCTGAAGCCACCGGTATAACACCTGGCATGGATACCCAGTCCTGAGTGAAAAAGATACCGCGAGCACGATCTTTTTCAATAAAATCATCGCGCAATAAATCAACAAAACCTAAAGTCATTTCGCGTTCCCCTTCTAACTTACCTACTACTGTACCGGCGTGGATATGATCGCCCCCAGACATACGCAATGCTTTAGCTAATACACGGAAATGCATACCATGATTTTTCTGTCTATCAATAACTGCATGCATTGCTCGGTGAATGTGAAGAAGTAGGCCGTTGTCGCGGCAATAATGAGCCAAACTAGTATTTGCGGTGAATCCTCCAGTTAAGTAGTCATGCATTACAATAGGAACCCCTAATTCCCTTGCAAATACAGCTCTCTTAATCATTTCTTCGCATGTACCTGCAGTCGCATTCAAATAATGCCCCTTGATTTCACCGGTTTCGGCCTGTGATTTATAAATTGCTTCGGCACAAAAGACAAAACGGTCTCTCCAGCGCATAAATGGTTGTGAGTTTACGTTTTCATCATCTTTGGTAAAATCAAGTCCACCGCGTAGACACTCATAACACGCTCTACCGTAATTTTTTGCGGATAATCCCAATTTTGGTTTAATAGTACATCCCAATAAAGGACGACCATACTTGTTCAACTTATCCCTTTCAACTTGGATACCGTGAGGCGGACCTTGGAAAGTTTTTGAATAAGTAGGGGGAATTCGTAGATCCTCCAAACGTAGAGCACGTAGGGCTTTGAAACCAAATACGTTACCCACAATGGAAGTAAACATGTTAGTAACAGAACCCTCTTCAAATAGGTCTAATGGATAAGCTACATAACAGATATATTGATCCGCCTCCCCAGGAACGGGCTCGATGTGATAGCATCGTCCTTTGTAACGATCAAGACTGGTAAGTCCATCAGTCCAAACAGTTGTCCATGTACCAGTAGAAGATTCCGCAGCTACTGCAGCCCCTGCTTCTTCAGGCGGAACCCCGGGCTGAGGAGTTACTCGGAATGCTGCCAAGATATCAGTATCCTTGGTTTCGTACTCCGGGGTGTAGTAAGTCAATTTATAATCCTTAACACCAGCTTTAAATCCAACACTTGCTTTAGTTTCTGTTTGTGGTGACATAAGTCCCTCCCTACAACTCATGAATTAAGAATTCTCACAACGACAGGGTCTACTCGATATGGATTAGGCGTAAATGAAACCTTTGCAAAAATCTTATAAAAAAATATATTGAAAAAAAAATATTCAATTAATATCAACTCATTAAATAAAAAGGGGAGTATGCTTAAGTTAATGCATCTGTTTCATTCATATATAATGCGTACACCCTGTGTACGTTCTATCCTGTGTACGTTCTATCCTATAGGAATTCTACTATAGGAATTCAATAGGAATTGAGTTGTTGTTATGGTAAGTTAACCTGGTTCATTATTAAACCATGGATTTGATTCACCAAATCCATCATTATTGTATACTCTTTGATAGATATAGCGCAACCCAAACCAATCCCTAATCCTTATTTTAAGATTTTACAAGTTCTTAATGGGACCCTTTCTTATTTTGAATCTAAATACCTAAATACTAAGAAAATTCTCTGTTGACAGCAATCTATGCTTCACGGTAGTATATATTTTGTATATCGAAGTCCTAGATAGGAAAGTAGAGTAGGCACAGATCCTTCACAAAAGGCGAAATGTATATGAAAAAAAAAGATTGATTGAACTTTCCAACGGACTCATTCCATGAGTAAACGATTGATTGAATGGGATTCGCGTGGGCAACGAAATCAAGTGCTAGTCCCCTTTTCTTTTTTATTGAATTAACTAATTCATTTCCTTTTGACTTTTGGATTTTTGGATATTTTTTTTTATTTGATTTGGCATTATTCAACAAGAAAAAAAGAAAAATTTCGCTAAATTCCTTTTTTTGATAATTATGTGATAATTATGAGAACCAATCCTACTACTTCGCGTCCCGGGGTTTCCACAATTGAAGAAAAAAGCGCAGGGCGTATTGATCAAATTATTGGACCCGTGCTTGATATCACTTTTCCCCCGGGGAAGTTGCCTTATATTTATAACGCTCTGATAGTCAAGAGTCGAGACACTGCCGATAAGCAAATTAATGTGACTTGTGAGGTACAACAATTATTAGGAAATAATCGAGTTAGAGCTGTAGCTATGAGTGCTACAGACGGGTTGATGAGAGGAATGGAAGTGATTGACACAGGAGCTCCTCTCAGTGTTCCAGTCGGTGGAGCTACTCTCGGACGAATTTTTAACGTTCTTGGGGAGCCTATTGACAATTTGGGTCCTGTAGATACTAGTGCAACATTCCCTATTCATAGATCCGCGCCCGCCTTTATCGAGTTAGATACGAAATTATCTATCTTTGAAACAGGTATTAAGGTGGTCGATCTTTTAGCCCCTTATCGGCGTGGAGGAAAAATTGGACTATTTGGGGGGGCAGGAGTGGGTAAAACAGTACTCATCATGGAATTAATCAATAACATTGCTAAAGCTCATGGGGGCGTATCAGTATTTGGCGGAGTAGGGGAACGGACTCGTGAAGGAAATGATCTTTATATGGAAATGAAGGAATCTGGAGTAATTAATGAAAAAAATATTGAGGAATCAAAGGTAGCTCTAGTCTATGGCCAAATGAATGAACCGCCGGGAGCTCGTATGAGAGTTGGTTTAACTGCCCTGACTATGGCAGAATATTTCCGAGATGTTAATAAGCAAGACGTGCTTTTATTCATCGATAATATCTTTCGTTTTGTTCAAGCAGGATCGGAAGTATCCGCCTTATTAGGCAGAATGCCCTCTGCAGTGGGTTATCAACCTACCCTTAGTACAGAAATGGGTTCTTTGCAAGAAAGAATTACTTCTACCAAAAAAGGATCTATAACTTCGATCCAAGCAGTTTATGTACCTGCGGACGATTTGACCGACCCTGCTCCTGCCACAACATTTGCACATTTGGACGCTACTACCGTACTTTCCAGAGGATTAGCTTCCAAGGGTATTTATCCTGCAGTAGATCCTCTAGATTCAACCTCAACTATGTTACAGCCTCGGATCGTTGGCAACGAACATTATGAAACTGCGCAAAGAGTTAAGGAAACTTTACAACGTTACAAAGAACTTCAGGACATTATCGCAATTCTTGGGTTGGATGAATTATCGGAGGAGGATCGTTTAACTGTAGCAAGAGCACGAAAAATTGAGCGGTTCTTATCACAACCGTTCTTTGTGGCAGAAGTTTTTACTGGTTCTCCAGGAAAGTATGTTGGTCTTGCAGAAACCATTAGGGGATTTCAACTAATCCTTTCCGGAGAATTAGACGGCCTACCCGAACAGGCTTTTTATTTGGTGGGGAACATCGATGAAGCTAGCACGAAAGCTATAAACTTAGAAGAGGAGAGCAAATTGAAGAAATGAAATTAAATCTTTATGTACTGACTCCTAAACGAATTATTTGGGATTGTGAAGTGAAAGAAATCATTTTATCGACTAATAGTGGCCAAATTGGTGTATTACCAAACCACGCCCCCATTAACACAGCTGTAGATATGGGTCCTTTGAGAATACGCCTCCTCAACGACCAATGGTTAACGGCGGTTCTGTGGAGTGGTTTTGCGAGAATAGTTAATAATGAGATCATCATTTTAGGAAATGATGCAGAACTGGGTAGTGACATTGATCCAGAAGAAGCTCAACAGGCACTTGAAATAGCCGAAGCTAACTTGAGTAGAGCTGAGGGTACGAAAGAATTGGTTGAAGCGAAGCTAGCTCTCAGACGAGCTAGGATACGAGTCGAGGCTGTCAATTGGATTCCCCCATCCAATTGAAGACAATCCAAAGGTTTCGTTGATACAAAGAAAAAGGAAAGAAGGGTAGAAAAAGTTATTAGATAGCGAAGCGAATTAAGTCCAATGCTATCTAGTAATTTTTCTACCTAACCTACCTACTATTGGATTTGAACCAATGACTCCCGCCGTATGAAAGCAATACTCTAACCACTGAGTTAAGTAGGCAATTTATCACCACAAAAAAAGCACCATTACTTCGATGGATTATAGATCGAATTCTTTTTATAAGCAATACCGCTCTGTTATTGGTATGTTTATGTTATCATTATTGGTATGTTTATTTTATATAGTAAACAAATCAAAGGGATATCCTATGGCATTAGAGAATATTCATCTTGACAAGAAATTCTCTATATGTTAAGATATCTCTGACAAGGGCTATAGCTCAGTTCGGTAGAGCAACTCGCTTACACGTGCGCCAATGCTTTTCAAGGGAATATGCAATGAACATAATTGACCCTATTGCAAAATCAATGTCTTACTTCA